TAAGAACCAAAAAGATTTGTGACAAAATAACAGATGCCAAGAAGAATAAAAGTCCTTGGACACGTAATGGGTCTTGAAGTACTATTTCTGCATCTCCCTGACCAAATCCGCCTACATTAGGATTACTCGTTAATGGTTGATCCAATTTGACCGATTCACCCTCTGAAACAAGAAGTTCTGGTCCTGGGGGGATAATATTAACCACTTGTCGCCCATCCGCATTTGTTATGTTTATTTCATATCCCCCTTTTTCTTTTCGGATTATTTTGCTTACTATGCCTGCTGTTGTAGCATTATAAACCGTATTGTTACTCCTGCTCCCGTCGGGATAAATCTGACCCCTTCCCCTGTTCCCGCCTATGTAGATAGGATATTTTAAGAAGTGAACATCTTTCTTATTAGTCGGGTCAGGGGCAAGAATAGGGAAGACTATTTCGGTATATTTCTGGCCGGGGACGGGTCCTACCACAAGAATATTTTTTTTATTAGGGCGATAGCTCTGAAAAGACAAATTGCCTATCTTTTCTTTCATCTCAGGAGAAATACGATCGGTAGGGGCTAATTCAAAACCCTCCGGTAAAATAAGAACAGCCCCCACATTCAAACCCCCTTTTTTACCATTAGCAAGAACCTGTTTCAGTTGTATATCATAAGGAATTCGAACAACTGCTTCAAATACAGTATCCGGAAGTACCGCCTGCGGAACCTCAATATCCACGGGCTTATTAGCTAAATGGCAATTGGCGCATACAATACGCCCCGTCGCTTCTCGTGGATTTTCATAACCTTGCTGTGCAAAAACGGGATATGCTTTTGAAATGTCCGGGCGGGTTATGATATATATTAGAAGCGATACGGAAATAGAACGAGTAATCTGTTCCTTTATCCAAGAAAAAGTGTTTCTATTTTCCATGGTCCAATAGTTGATCCAAAAATTTCTACAATTACAATAAGGGGGGTAAGTCGCTAGTATAGTTCCCTATCCACGATTCTGTTAGTTACTTAACTAATTTTACTGGAATGAGATTTTCCTGGAGAATAATAGAAATATCGGATGAATCCCGAAGATAGTTAAAAATAGAAAACGTAAGTACGATTTTCAATACTTTGTTTATGTACAACTACAAAATAACAAGAGCTCTAATTTTAATTTTATTAGATTAATATCAGTGGATTTTTTATTTTTTATCAGTCATTCATTGAATGATAAATAATTACAAGTGACGGAGATACTTGATTTAAATAACGAAAAATCAAATATTTAAAAGTTGTATCAAGAATGACTGGAAAAGTGGAAACAAGACCAGATAAAATTTGATCATTTTGAACAAATCCAAAATCTTTGTAGACAGAGCCAATCATTAATTCCCAACCGCGGGGTGAATGAAATCCGACACATAAGTCAGTTAATAATAGAATAGAAAAAGCTTTGACTGTATCGCTTAAGTTATATAGGAATTTCTGGGACCACGAGTTAAGAATAGCAAGTTCTTCATTACCAATGATAGAATACCCGCTTAGAATAACAAAACATATTATATTTGTCGAGAAGTTCAAAATCGTCTGAATATGATCCTCATTGTGTATCTTAATTAGTTGGATCGTTTCTTGTTGGATTCCTGTATGAAGCTTGTGTAGACGTATTTCCGAGTATTCTTCGATCAATTCGTCGAAGACGAACAGTTCCTCCAATTCTATGAATTTTTCTAGAATACCCTTTTCTTGAATCTCATTCAAACAAATTTCGGATTGACCAGTATGCCACCAAGTAGTAACCCAATATTCCAGACTTTTTTTAAATGAGAGAGAAAGCCACCAGGGCAAAAATACTATAGATGCAAGATATACCAGAGGTGGGAATACTTTCCTTTTTGCCATTTTTTCCTCTGTGAATTGTTAATCAACCAACCCCATTCGTCCACTTTATGCGATTAAATGTTTCTTTCACGTATGAGTTCTATATTCTATACAAGGTATGGAACCTATGAATCTCTTTTATTTAGTTATTTAGTTTAGGATTTTTTGGTTAGTCTTTGAATCTAGAAAGAATAGAGAAATTGACTAAAAAAATATCGGGAAACAATATCTGAATCAGAATTAGGTTAAATTTGAAACAAGAGTTTCCTCTCGATGAACGACCCCCTTAATTAATGTTACTGAATATTAGTAAGATTTTGAGACGAAACAACCCCTTTTTCTATCTCTACTATTTCAAAAAAAATTCACTGATTGGCCATTGTCATTTTTGTGTTGGTCATTAAGTAACAAAAAAGAAAAATGATAAAAAAGTAAGAATTTTGTTTTCAGTTATGTTCTAGAAAGGAGGGGATTCTTGTGTTTTTATCTCCTGATAAAGCGGGAATCTACCAGTTATCAAAATACTTCAATCGGTACACGCAAGAAATAGGCCAATTCGGTAGCTTTTTGTTCAATTTCTCTTGGAGTCAAATTATCATCAATACGTATTAAGGGAATGGCCCCCCGCCCTCGGATGTCTATATAAAGAACACGACGAACATAAATACTCTTTTTAACTTCTATTCTAATGGACTGAATATCTTTTATAAAGAATCGACGTAATATGCGACGATTTTTTCCAGGGAATCCCCAACGAAAAATACACATTACGCCTTCCTTTCTATCGAATCGATCATAACCACTACCTACATTCCAAAAAATTGTGCACCACAAATAGGAACTAATAAAGAGACCTGCAAGTCCGTAGAAAGACATCACGATCCCTTGCGAAAAAAAAATGATTGGATGAGAAGGAAAAAAGGATATCAAATTTCGTCCAAGGTAACTGGACGTTCCAACCAATAAGAATCCCAATGAACCTAAAAAAAGGATAAAGGCCCAGCAGAAATTACTTATTTTTCTAGACCCCGCGATAAGTTCTATCCATATATGTTCTGATCGCCAACTCATACTCGATTCGATTGTATTTTATTGGAATTGAGAGACTACCTCAAATTAATTTGACTTTACTTTTTTATTTACGAAATAACTCTCATCAACTAGCACTAGTTTGATGTGAACCTTAGGAATAAGTCATCAAATTGGTTAGATCTAAAAAACTAGCATACCTCATATAATCCTACTATACATCTAAATACACGAATCTTCCATTGCCAATTTGAGCCGTCCAGTGATCCTGATCACGGATAGAATTCATTGACTATATATCTTGTGTCAGCGGGCCTAGGGGCCCTGTGCTTTTTTATGTTTATGTTTGCTCAGCGAAAATCACATATTAGACCATATTTCAATAAATGAATATCTATTTTATGATACAAATCAAAGTTTTGAAACAATTGGAGGGTATAGATATAGGGTCACCTCGGATCTAAAGAATCTTGTTTTTTTGAACATGAAAAGATAAAGAAGCCATTGCAATTGCCGGAAATACTAGGCCTACTAAAGGCACAAAAATAGAGGGAAAGCTGAAAGTTGTCATAGAATGGGTACCTCGATTTATTGTTTGTACCTGTTATTATATTATTATTTCAAAATTCAATACAATATATCTTATAATAATTCTAATTTATAAAATTAGAAAAGAATGAAAATAATTAATTCAAATGAAGCTCATTATTATGACTGTAATAACTCATTTAATGCTCAATTTCAATTATTAATATTAAGATAACATAACTATCAATCGAAGTATCTATATCTCTATATCTAAGTGAGTATCTAGAATAAGAGCAAGAAATGTAGAACTAAGTATTTGTCTTTTCGTCTTGTCTTCGAATTTTAATTTACTAGAAAAAAGAAAGAATTTCTTACAGATTATCGAACAATTCATTAGAATACGAACCAACAGGTATTTTTAGCTAAAACAAGATTGGAAATAGAGAAAAAAACTTTTTGCTTTTTAGAGTTGAATTATATACGTAAGAGGCGAAAAAGAATTGCGCTTTGTTTGCCTAATTTTATGAAAGGGGGAATTCCGTTTTTTTTTTATAGAGATTTTAATCAGAAATAGAGATAAGGGGGAGTTATCCACAACTTTTGCTTCTTTATACACTTTATACAATTGGATCTTATGTGACGAAAGACAATTCTCCTTTTTTATTTGATTCTAACAAACTAACTACCCATTTGCTACAAATAATTGAGCTTAGTGCTCTATTTTATTTCGTCTCTATTCCATTTTGATTCAAAGGAAAGAAAGCGTGGAACTTAAATAACTCACTCAAAACGCTTTTTAAAAGATTACGTGATACGATTAGGTCAAATAAGCCCTTCTCGAATAAATATTCAGCCGATTGCGAACCCTCGGGTACTGTTTTATTCAATGTTTGTTCAATTACCCTTTTACCCGCAAATGCAATGTAGGCGTCGGGTTCAGCAATAATGATATCACCCAACATACCAAAACTAGCTGTCACTCCACCAGTAGTAGGAGATGTAAGGATTGATACATAAAACAACTTTTTATTTGATTGATAATCATATAAAGCAGACGATATTTTAGCCATTTGCATCAAGCTCAAACTTCCCTCTTGCATGCGCGCCCCCCCGGAAGCACACACTATAACAAGAGGCAGAAATTGATTGGTAGCATACTCAATCAAACGGGTGATTTTTTCCCCAACTACGGATCCCATACTACCCCCCATAAATTGAAAATCCATAACCCCAACTGCTACGGGAATGCCATTTATGTAGCCTATGCCTGTTTGAATAGCCTCAGTTAATCCTGTATTTCTTTGATAAGAATCAATACGATCCTTATAAGGTTCCTCCTCCGAATGAAATTCAATGGGATCCAGAGAGACCATGTCTTCATCCATAGGATCCCAGGTACCGGGATCGATCGAAAATTCAATTCTATCTGAACTACTCATTTTCAAATGATATCCACAATGTTCACAAATATTCATTTTTGATTTCAAAAATTTCTTATAATTTAATCCATAACAACTTTCGCATTGAACCCACAAATGCCTATATTTTTGAGTTACATCGAGATCATTAGAACTTTCTCCTATAGT